ATGGAGATGCGCACCTAGGAAAGCGCGGAATAGACCTACGTGTCGGCCAGTGCCGGGGCAGAGATAGGGACCATGAAAGCATGGGATTCAATCGAACCTTTTCGGACAATTCCTAACGCAGAAGAGGGATGCTAATAAGCTGACAGCTCAGGCATGGCTTCAATAGCGAAAGAAGTTCTTTCTGATTTGAATCAAGAAAGACAATGAATTTACGAGATCTTGATCCGTTCAGTGCCTTCACTTGTGAACAACAGGGACCCATTCTGTTGATTGCTTCTCTGCCCCAGCTCTAACAAACTTGTTTTTCTTTCTCACAGAATTAGGGAAATAATTAGATTCTTCTTCCTTCTTTCGGTAACATATACCGAGATAGGCTGGTAAATCCCCCTTCGATAGACAGGTGGCAACTTGACCTCTAAGTAAGGACAGGAACGCCCGTGCCCAATCAAACACCACAATCATGAAAAGCACCTGAACCGAGACCTAAAGCTGAACCGCTGAAGGAACCTCTTTCCGTTGTTAAAGCAAGTACGCTTTTCAAGCTTTTTCCTTACTCTTACTAAAGCAGGCACACGCAAAACTCTATATTTGGCTTTTCACTGAAACCAATACGTCTAAACATAAGGTAGGTGCTTTCACGACTCACTAAACGGGGGATCAAAATCTTTGCGCAGTAGAGGAGTCAAAAGCAGAGGACGAAGCGAATGTAGAGGACACAGCATATCCAGGGAAGGAAGATGGACTGGACTCACTCTCATTCATGGCATAGGCAAAAGCAGCCCTAATGACTTTCAGTGAAGATATGCTTATACGGCGAAGTCAGTCACAAAGTCTATGTTCGTATGCTTTCACTCTAAGCCGACCATCCAAAAAGGATGTGCACAATTGATCATTGACCGCAGTCTTCTCTTTTCTCTCCCAATGTGGGGAACTTTTTTCGGTTTTTTTTATCTTCAGCACAGCACTCAATGGTGATGCATGGCGTCATTACTGAATCCTTTCATTGACCTTTCTTTTCTATAACGAAAAAAGCCCTCCTCTCGGTGATGTGGGTGATAAACCCAAATCAGAAAAGCTCAGCAAGCCAATGGCTCAACGGTTCTCACCACCCTCCTCTGGCGCAAACACCGTTTGCTGCGCTGCGCTCATCACGAGAAGCCGGGGAACTCTCTTGGGTGGACTTCACGATGATAGTCAGTCTGAAGTTTTCTACTATGCCATCTTTATTAGTTCAAAGACCGGGCTTGGGGGTTGGTCTCAGTGGTCAATGAAAATGTACTAGTGTGCTGTCTTAACATGCAGAAATTTTATTAGACTGCTAGCTTTACCAGCGGTAGGAGGGTTAAAAGACGGTGCATGAGCGAAGTAGGATCCTCTTTTTTTGTATCTCATCGACGATATTCTTTGGTTTTGGTACATAACAATTTGCATAAGCAAAGTCGAATATTTGTTACAAATCTAGATCCTGCACTCTCATCTCCAGTCTCTTTCCAGCCTTTGTGATTTCATATACTATTCCCGTATGCCATATCTCTTATTCAATCTTGCTATACGTCCAAGCTCTCCCCCATCGGTAGTTGGAAGCAGAACTGAGACTGGATGTGACTGAAGGAAAAGGGAGATAGGTGTGATAGGAGGGCACGGTTAAACAGGTAAGCGAAGGCTCTCTCTCTCTCGCTCTGTGGTCTTGTGTGAACTCCTTTCCGCCCATTATTGATCTTCACTCTAAGTGAGCAGGTCAAAGCAGTTGAGGTGATAGCAATAGTAAGCAGGGAAGCAGAAGCAAAAGGTCTTCAAAGAACTTTTGTGTAATAAAGCTTCTTGGTCTCATTTCATTGGTCTCTAAGGCAAAGTCTCGCTTAATCGTTCATCGATCTTTTTCTGTAAGGCCTCGGGCCCCACGAATTCCGATTTCTGTTTTTGTTTGTATTAAAGTGTTGGTAGCTTCTAGCCTCGAGCTGGAAAGTCTCATCGGCGGGGGTACTATAGATAGATCATAACTCTCTAATTGAGACTCAATCTATACAATCAATCAATCAGTATGTGCAATATACCGGTCTTTGCGATATGCTCTTTCAAATAGATCACAGATCTTCCCGCTTAGCTGCACTGCTCTCTGAGCTCTTTTGTCCGCTATCGCTTCCTCTAGTACTAGCTCTGATCTCTCTTCAGCAGTTGCAGTACGATTCTTTAATTCATCTCCTGCCCTTTATAGTCGTAATCGCTAGAAACTCTATATCATTGGCAATTGGCATTGGCGTAATCTTTTTTCTCCTGTCGGAAGGGGGTCCTGTCGAAAGCAAGAAAAGGCATTGCAAATGGCGTGCCCTTACTCTAATTCTAAATAAAGCTCTTTTGCGCTCTTGGTCAGGCCTGTAACAAGTATCTAAAAAATGTTTTCTTTTCGGCCTATGGTTCGGTCAAAGCAATGACTTGAGTGAGTAAGGAAGTAGGACCTTTTTACGCCGGCTGTGAGTTATTACTGACCCCTCTCTGTCTCTCCCCCGCGCTGTGAATGAAGTGAGTAATTCGTTGGTGCTTGCCCTTCAGTAAGTAGTTCGGATGGCTGGATACATGCTACGCTCTGCCACGCTTGCCTGACCGCGAGAAGCCTTAGGGTAAAATAATCTTTAACAGCAATTTGAGAGCATCTTTGGAATTTAAAGAAGGGGCTAACCTGACTTTCACTTTCATAAAAAGAGAAAACTGGACTTGCACTTTAAGAAATGGAATTGCGATGAGCCAGAAGTTAGAATATCGCCTAACCACCTGTCTCCGTCTCCCGTAGTTCCCCCCAGAAACATCCGTTTGCCTACTTCTACTCTGGCCGGGGGTAACAGTCTTTTTGAGAACCAAGTGGCCCTTGAGGAAGACCTTCAGAAAACCCCTCTAACTCGGGGAAAGGAATTAAAGCCCATAAAATGAGTCAAGTCTATGATAGGTACTAATAGTCTTTATGGCGCTCTTACCCCTTATGCAAAACACCAATGACTTCGGTCTTCTGAAAGGGGCTTAGGGCATATCATCAAAGAAAGAATCCCGAGGAAGGGGGTGAAGCTGAGGTTAGAAAAGGTTTCTCCCGCTGTTGCTAGTTCTTCCGTTGTTGGTAGTTCCTCAGGTCGGGTTGTTTATTTTTCAGAGCTTTTTCAATTCTTTCAGAACCTTTCGTATGCGCCTATTGGAAGATTTGGGCTACCTCCTCTCTTTCCGATCTCATTCAGATAATAAGCCAGTCCGGTTTATTAGATAGTGAGTGGGTAAGAGAGGTGCTTGGTCTGTCTCCGAATGTGGGCCTAGAAGCATTAGCCGAGTCTCTGAATATTCCCGAGGGTTCTCAGGATAAAGACAGCCTTAAGGTGCTAACGGAGCTTCCACGGTCTCAGTCCATGAAGGTGCTTGCTTTATTGGTTGGCAGCTTGGTTATAGTCGTTATGAAGAATGAAGGAGCACTGCTGCACTTCCACGACATGGGAAAGGATCATGGGATGAGGAAAAGAAAGAAAAGGTGCAAGGTGAGGAGATATCGAGAGGTAGAATAGGTGAAATGAGTTCAAAGGAATTAGTTAAGACACGCTTCTTTAGCACAGGCCACGGAGTGAAGTTGGAAGGTTCAATGAACTACGCGAAGGGCAAATCTTGGGCGCTATTGTTGTCTATATACAAGTGGCGTAGGCGAAGCTGTGGCGACTCGTGGAGTAGACAGCGAGCTCCGCTTGAACAGAAAGCAGCAAGCTGCAAGCACTACTCCAAAAGCAGTGAGCTCCGCAACAAAAGCGAAGCGAGCCGCGGTAGCCTATTAAGTTTTTCAGCTGCATCGTACCGGGAGGGGTCCGTACCTCCTTTAGATAGAGCCCCCCTGCTCCTAATGTAGAGCTAGAACTACTGCTACCGTGGAATCCGCGGTCACACATAAGTATCTCGCCTTCCAAAAAAAGCGGCTGCTAATTAGCACTAATGCTAATGGGGACCATCGATCAAGAAGGACTTCGGAGACTGCAATCGAATTGATCAAAAAATAGAAATAGGGCCAACTCTTCTAGTTGCGCCTCTAACCTTACTACGCTACCCTGATAAAAGGTCGAATTCAGCAGGACTGCAGGCACGAAATGCCGATCAAATCCGTTAAAGGAAGCCTAATCAAAGCGGGCAAACAAGAAGATCTGACTGAGTTGATGATGGACCGGATCTCGAAAGGCGAGAGGCTTTCATAAAGACGTATGATAAACGGAGGGTCGAGAGAGGCTTATTGCACGATCCACCCAACCCAGCTAAGCTAATAAATGCTGCATAAGATAAGAGAGTGGGAGGCCGGCCCCCGCCCATCTGGAGGTGCACACCCATTTATGAACATATACAAAGGGCTAAAGAGAGAAGTCCATGGAGAACTACCAAATCCAATGACTTTTATTTGTTCGTACCATTCTGTCATCGATCACTGCTGGGTCGGTTGGTGAGTCACCCAAAAAAAGCATCGAGAAAGGTCAAGCATATATGTTTTATGAAATGATCAGCGGTTTCATTTATGCTATGCCCTGCATCGTGTTCGTCTGTGTTTATTGAGCTTTCAGCGCCATGCGCTTTGCTTCGCTTTATAAAAGAGAGAGAGCCTTGTCTTGAGAGTGAAAAGAAAGGGCAAGCGATAGAAAGGATAGTCCCTCGCGCGTTCGCGAGAACTACTAGAAAATGGTGAGATCATTAGATCATTAGTGAAAGAAGGACCAACGACGATCCTATCCTAAAGGAGAAGAAGGAGTAGGAGGAGTCAGTTTTCTTTGAAGATCGAGGAATCAATCTCCCAATTATGCCATTCGGAAGAAGTCTTCTACAGAGGGAAAGCCTGTTACGAGTAAGTGGAGAGGAAAGATCTCCAGAGATTCTTATCTCATTCCATTCCAGTGGCTCAACCAGTAACCAATGGCGAAAACTAAAAAATCCATGGTTTCCCGGTAGAACCCTATTTCGCCCAAGTTGTTTCAGAACCGGAAAAAAGAAGCGGTTTT